CTATGTATTAACGAGCGGGAATCGTCGAGGTATTTGTGCAAATAGGTATAATACATGGAATCGAAGAAATTATCCAGATGAAAGAATTGACGATAATAGCTATAAGTATACGAAAGAACCCCTTTTTTGTAATTCCTATGATGCAATTGGAGCTTATCGGCAGAAAAGAATCAATTTAGATAGTCCGTTGTGGCTTCGGTGGCGATTAGATCAACGCCTTATTGCTTCAAGGGAAGCTCCCATCGAAGTTCACTATGAATCTTTGGGTACCTCTCATGAGATTTATGGGCATTATCTAATAGTACGAAGTGTAAAAAAAGAAATTCTTTCTATATACATTCGAACCACCGTGGGCCATATTTCTCTTTATCGAGAAATCGAAGAAGCTATACAAGGGTTTTGCCGGGCCTGCTCATATGGTACCTAATCATCTGGTGTCTAAACTAAGTAATTCTACGACTCCTTGGGCCTTTCCGGTTCAAGTATGACCACCATTGCTGACCTTTCTACGCGAATCAAGATCGAGAAAAGGAAGTTTTCCACTCATTGACTAAAATCCATTGGCGAATCCTACTCAGCGGAATACGGAGGTACTTATGGCAGAACGGGTGAGTCTGGTCTTTCACAATAAAATGATAGATGGAACTGCCATTAAACGACTTATTAGCAGGTTAATAGATCACTTCGGAATGGCATATACATCCCACATCCTGGATCAAGTAAAGACCCTGGGGTTCCAGCAAGCCACTGCTACATCTATTTCATTAGGCATTGATGATCTTTTAACGATACCTTCTAAGCGATGGCTAGTCCAAGATGCTGAACAACAAAGTTTTATTTTGGAAAAACACTATCATTATGGGAATGTACACGCGATAGAAAAACTACGACAATCCATTGAGATATGGTATGCTACAAGTGAATATTTGCGACAAGAAATGAATCCTAATTTTAGGATGACTGAGCCTTTTAATCCAGTCCATATAATGTCTTTTTCGGGGGCTAGAGGAAATGCATCTCAAGTACACCAATTGGTGGGTATGAGAGGATTAATGTCTGATCCCCAAGGGCAAATGATTGATTTACCCATTCAAAGTAATTTACGCGAAGGGCTTTCTTTAACAGAATATATCATTTCTTGCTATGGAGCCCGCAAGGGGGTTGTCGATACCGCTGTCCGAACATCAGATGCTGGATATCTTACGCGCAGACTTGTTGAAGTAGTTCAACACATTATTGTACGTAGAACAGATTGTGGCACTGTCCGAGGAATTTCTGTGAGTCCTCAAAATCAAAATAGGATGATGTCGGAAAGGGTTTTTAGCCAAACATTAATTGGTCGTGTATTAGCGGACGATATATATATGGGCCAGCGATCCATTGCCATTAGAAATCAAGATATTGGGATTGGACTTGTCAATCGACTCATAACCCTTCGAACACAAGCAATATCTATTCGAACCCCCTTTACTTGTAGGAGTACATCGTGGATCTGTCGATTATGTTATGGTCGGAGTCCGACTCATGGTGACCTGGTTGAATTGGGGGAAGCCGTAGGTATTATTGCGGGTCAATCTATTGGAGAACCAGGGACTCAACTAACATTAAGAACTTTTCATACCGGCGGCGTATTTACGGGGGGCACTGCAGAACATGTACGAGCCCCTTCTAATGGTAAAATCAAATTCAATGAGGATTTGGTTCATCCCACGCGCACACGTCACGGGCATCCGGCTTTTCTATGTTCTATAGATTTGGATGTAATTATTGAGGGTGAAGATATTATGCACAATGTGACTATTCCACCAAAAAGTTTTCTTTTAGTTCAAAATGATCAATATGTCGAATCAGAACAAGTGATTGCTGAGATTCGGGCGGGAGCATACACTTTGAATTTTAAAGAGAGGGTTCGAAAACATATTTATTCTGATTCAGAGGGAGAAATGCACTGGAGTACTGATGTGTACCATGCACCCGAATTTACATATAGTAATGTCCACCTCTTGCCAAAAACAAGCCATTTATGGATATTGTCGGGGGGTTCACGCAGATCTAGTGTAGTTTCTTTTTCACTCCACAAGGATCAAGATCAAATGAATATTCATTCTTTTTCTGTCGAACGAAGAGAGATTTCGAGCCTCTCGCTCTCAGTGAATAATGATCAAACGGGACACACATTTTTTAGTTCTGATTTTTCTGCTAAAAAAAAAGGTCGAATTCTTGAGATGTCTGATTATTCGGGATTTAATAGAATCATAGGTACTGGTCATTGTAATCTCATCCATCCTGCAATTCTCCACGCAAATTCGGATTTATTGGCAAAAAGGCAAAGAAATGGATTTATTATTCCATTCCACTCGATTCAAGAGCAAGAGAAAGAGCTAACGCCCCATTCAGGTATCTCGATTGAAATACCCGTAAGGGGTATTTTCCGTAGAAATAGTATTCTTGCTTATTTCGACGATCCTCGATACAGAAGAAAGAGTTCCGGAATTACTAAATGGGGGGCTCTGGGGGCGCATTCAATCGTTAAAAAAGAGGACTTGATTGAGTATCGAGGACTCAAAAAAATTAAGCCAAAATACCAAATGAAAATAGATCGCCTTTTTTTCATTCCGGAGGAAGTGCATATTTTTCCCGAATCTTCTTACCTAATGGTACGGAATAATAGTATCATTGGAGTAGACACACAAATCACTTTAAATATACGAAGCCGGGTGGGCGGATTGGTCCGAATGGAGAGAAAAAGGGGAGGGGTTGAACTAAAAATATTTTCGGGAGATATCCATTTTCCCGGAGAGATAGATAAGATATCCCGACACAGTGGCATCCTGATACCGCCAGAAAGTGAAAAAAAAAAACTTAAGGAAGCCACTAAGGAATCAAAAAAATTGAAAAAGTGGATCTATGTTCAACGGATCACACCTACAAAGAAAAAGTCTTTTGTTTTGGTTCGACCCGTAGTCACATATGAAATAGCGAACGGTATAAATTTAGCAACACTCTTTCCCCAGGATCCGCTGCGGGAAAAGGATAATATGCAATTTCGAGTTGTCAATTATGTCCTTTATGGGAAGGGCAAAGCCGCTGGGGGAATTTCTGATACAAGTCTTCAATTAGTTCGGACGTGTTTAGTGTTGAATTGGGACCAAGACAACAAAAGTTCTTCCGTCGAAGAGGTTTGTGCTTCCTTTGTTGAAGTACGTACAAATGGTCTGATTCGAGATTTCCTAAGAATCAACTTAGTGAAATCCAATATTTCGTATCTCAGAAAAAGGGATCATCCGTCGGGTTCAGGATTAATTTCTGATAATGGTTCAGCTCGCACCAATAGCAATCCGTTTTATTCCGTGTTTGGCAAGGCAGGGGTTGAACAATCGCTTAGACAAAATCAAGGAACTATTCGTACGTTGTTGAATAAAAATAAGGAATGCCAAGTTTTGATAATTTTATCATCATCTAATTATTTTCGAATGGGTCCATTGAACGATGTAAAATATCACAATGTGATAAAACAATCAATTCCAATTCAAAAAGATTCGCTAACTCCAATTAAGACTTCGTTGGGACCCTTAGGAACATTCCTTCAAATTGCGAATTTTTATTCATTTTACTATTTAATAACTCATAATCATATCTCGGTAACTAAATATTTGAAACTTGACAATTTAAAACAGCCTTTTCAAGTACTTAAATATTATTTAATGGACGAAACCGGGGAAATTTATAATCCTGATACAGATAGTAAGATCCTTTTGAATCCATTTAATTTGAATTGGTATTTTCTCCAGCCTAATTATTGTGAGGAAATGTCCCCGATAATTAGTCTTGGGCAGTTTCTTTGTGAAAATGTACGTATAACCAAAAGGGGACCATACCTAAAATCCGGTCAAGTTTTAATTGTTCAAGTTAACTCTGTAGTAATACGATCAGCTAAGCCTTATTTGGCTACTCCTGGAGCAACTGTTCATGGGCATTATGGAGCAATCCTTTCCGAAGGGGATACATTAGTTACATTTATATATGAAAAATCGAGATCTGTTGATATAACGCAGGGTCTTCCAAAAGTAGAACAGGTGTTAGAAGTGCGTTCGCTTGATTCAATATCGATGAACCTAGAAAAGAGAGTTGAGGGTTGGAACGCGAGTATAACAAGAATTCTTGGGATTACCTGGGGATTCTTGATTGGTGCTGAGCTAACTATAGTGCAAAGTCGTATCTCTTTGGTTAATAAGATCCAAAAGGTTTATCGATCGCAGGGCGTGCAGATCCATAATAGGCATATAGAAATTATTGTACGTCAAATAACATCAAAAGTTTTAGTTTCCGAAGATGGAATGTCTAATATTTTTTTACCCGGCGAACTGATTGGATTGTTACGAGCGGAACGAATGGGGCGCGCTTTGGAAGAAGTGATCTGTTATCGAGCTATCTTATTGGGAATAACGAGAGCGTCTCTGAATACTCAAAGTTTTATATCCGAAGCAAGTTTTCAAGAAACCACGCGAGTTTTAGCAAAAGCTGCTCTCCGAGGTCGTATCGATTGGTTGAAAGGCCTGAAAGAAAACGTTGTTCTGGGGGGGATAATACCAGTCGGTACCGGATTCAAAGGATTAGTCCACTGTTCAAGGCAGCATAACAACATTTTTTTGGAAAGACAAAAAGGGAATTTATTCGGGGGGGAAATGAGAGATATTTTCTTACACCACAGAGAATTATTTGACTCGTGCATTTCAACAACTTTCCATGATACATCAGAGCACAATTGCTTAGAGGGTTTAATGAGTCCTAGGAGCGAATTCTTTTAACTATTTGTGATCATTTGATTTTTTAATGGTACGAAAAGAAAGATAATAATGAATAGAAAGTAATGAATGGCCTGGGTCGTGTATCAATGGTCACTCTCTGGTAGAAGAGAAGGTTCCCTCGGAACAATTATTTATTTCAGGGCGCCTCGTCTCTTAAAAAAAAAAGAGGAAGTGGGGGAGAAATGGCAAGAAGGTATTGGAACATCCATTTGGAAGAGATGATGGAAGCAGGAATTCATTTTGGTCATGGTACTCGGAAATGGAATCCTAGAATGGCACCTTATATATCTGCAAAACATAAAGGTATTCATATTACAAATCTGACTCGAACTGCTCGGTTTTTATCAGAAGCTTGTGATTTAGTTTTTGATGCAGCAAGTAGGGGAAAACAATTCTTAATTGTTGGTACTAAAAATAAAGCAGCTGATTTAGTCGCGCGAGCTGCAATAAGGGCTCGGTGCCATTATGTTAATCAAAAATGGCTCGGCGGTATGTTAACCAATTGGTCCACTACAGAAACGCGACTTCACAAGTTCAGGGATTTGAGAACGGAACAAAAAGGGGGGAGACTCGACAGTCTTCCCAAAAGGGATGCCGCTATTTTGAAGAGACAATTATCGCGTCTGCAAACGTATCTGGGCGGAATTAAATATATGACGAGGGTACCCGATATTGTAATCGTCGTTGATCAGCAAGAAGAATATACGGCTCTTCGAGAATGTATCACTTTGGGAATTCCAACAATTTGTTTAATCGATACAAATTGTGACCCCGATCTCGCAGATATTTCGATTCCAGCAAACGATGACGCTATAGCCTCAATCCGATTAATTCTTAACAAATTAGTATGCGCAATTTGTGAGGGTCGCTCTAGCTATATACGAAATCCTTGATTAATAATAAGATAAATAAATTATTTTGGTAACTCCATAGATTTATGGATTGGGTACTATTCCTGAATTGCACAAAAGAAAAGAGACAAACCTGGTGGATATTATGCAATTAGCAGATATTCAAAATATACAATTCAAGTAGACAAGTCGAAAAGAAGATGGTTGAATCAAAATAATTCTTTTTAAATTTCTATTTCGGTCAGAGGGCGATATGAATGTTCTATCATGTTCCATGAATACACTAAGGGGGTTATACGAGATATCCGGTGTGGAAGTAGGCCAACATTTCTATTGGCAAATAGGTGGGTTCCAGGTCCATGCCCAAGTACTTATTACTTCTTGGGTTGTAATTGCTATCTTATTAGGTTCAGCCTTTATAGCCGTTCGGAATCCACAAACCGTTCCGACTGCCACTCAAAATTTCTTCGAATATGTCCTTGAATTCATTCGAGACGTGAGCAAAACTCAGATTGGAGAAGAATATGGCCCATGGGTTCCCTTTATTGGAACTCTGTTTCTTTTTATTTTTGTTTCTAATTGGTCAGGTGCTCTTTTACCTTGGAAAATCATAGAGTTACCTCATGGGGAGTTAGCCGCACCCACGAATGATATAAATACTACCGTTGCTTTAGCTTTGCTCACGTCAATAGCATACTTCTATGCGGGTCTTTCCAAAAAGGGATTAGGCTATTTCAGTAAATACATTCAACCGACTCCAATTCTTTTACCCATTAACATTTTAGAAGATTTCACAAAACCTCTATCACTTAGTTTTCGACTTTTTGGGAATATATTAGCCGATGAATTAGTAGTTGTTGTTCTTGTTTCTTTAGTACCTTTAGTGGTTCCTATACCCGTTATGTTCCTTGGATTATTTACAAGCGGTATTCAAGCTCTTATTTTTGCAACTTTAGCTGCGGCTTATATAGGCGAATCTATGGAAGGACATCATTGACTCGTTTTCGAAATAGTCTTTTTTTGTAGCTTAGAACAAAGGCAATGGATGCGTAACTCAAGATAATCTACTTATACTTCTACTTAGGAAAAATACATATCCAAACATAAATCTACAAATACCGCATATACGATCAAGAGCCGTAGAAAAAAAATTACGATATTGGGGAATTGTAGGAAAGAGATCTAAAGGATCTTTTTCCTCAAATTCCTCTTTGGCCTTATTATATCATCCCCCCCTCTCCCCGCCAATTAATATTTTCTTTATATTGTTTTGTTCATTTTTGTTCATTCAATTCGAATAGCAAATACCAAGAGTGATAAGTTGAATAAAAATTCTTATAGTATCACAGGCGGGTGATTAAAAAAAAAGAAAAGAAAGATGCTTTATAAAATGATTCCCCTTTTAGTTGATTTTAGTCAATTCTTCAATTCAACGATTGACCAAAAGAGAATATTAATATAATAAATTGCATGGCCGTACCTCAATCAAATACTGATATTTAGTTCTATGCAATGATTCGCCCCAATGAATTCGTCTATTTCGATTGTAGCCTGGTGGATAATGATAACGAAAAGGAATAGAAAAAAAAAAAAAAAAAAGAGATTTATAAAAAACGGGGTGATTCGGCGAGGGGTACATAATTAGGTATATGGAATCAAATGCCAACTCTTGTGTATTTTTTGAATTTTAAAAGGGGTTCGAGAATACGATTGACTTTAAGATACGAATACTTGGAGTCTAAGATATTAATAGTTGGTTTACGTTCTGTAAGAAAGACATGTATATGGGATATTAGATATTGCTAGTTATATATGAACTAAAGATATATCTAATCCACCCTACTCTTGTGATTATTGTGAATTTCGATAGGGATTCTAATAGAAATTGTTCGATTTCGTCTTTGCTTTGATGCTTTGACTGGGAATTGAATCAATAAAAATAAAGAGATGAAAGAAAGAAAACGAACGAAGAATTCAAAAAAGGGTTCCGAAAAAAGAAATGGAAGAACAAAAGTCGTATGGATTTACAAAAATCCTGTGTTGTGCCTGTGGATCGAAACTAAAAAAGAGATATCTAAAAAGTTTTGATGGTTCAATAATAATATTATTATTACGCCAATTGGGAGTTCTTAGTTACTTCGGCTGGGCGAATCCTAGTGACGGAATAATTAAGTCATAATTTATTGGACGATTGTATCATTAACGATTTCTTTAGTTTTTCTTTATTTTAGTGCGAGGGACTTATCATGAATCCACTGATTTCTGCCGCTTCCGTTATTGCTGCTGGGTTGGCTGTTGGGCTTGCTTCTATTGGACCTGGAGTTGGTCAAGGTACTGCTGCGGGCCAGGCAGTAGAAGGGATCGCGAGACAGCCCGAGGCGGAGGGAAAAATACGAGGTACTTTATTGCTTAGTCTGGCTTTTATGGAAGCTTTAACAATTTATGGGCTGGTTGTAGCATTAGCACTTTTATTTGCGAATCCTTTTGTTTAATCCTAGAAATAGGAAGGGCAATTTACTTCTTTTTTTCTCTTATTTATTATATCTGTGTTTCTGGCTTTTTTGAATTCTATCAAGATTTAACTCCTCCAATTGGAAGGACTGATTTGAGGATGGGGAATTAGGATAGGCATACCAGTTCGCCTTTTTCTTTCCCTTTCTTAGTCTAAAGGAAACCCTCTTTTTAAGTGATGCTGCAACAAACGAGGGGTTTTGCAATTGACAGGAGTCCCGGCCCCTAATACTAATAAGTATCCCTCTTATCGGGAATCCCCAATTGCCAATTCAAAGAAAGGATTTCGAAATCGAATTTTTGACCCTGTTTCGAAATAGGTAAATTACTAAAAAAACAAATAAATTAAATAAATATATATTACGTAGAAAAAAAAAAAAGAACGCAGTTCATTTTTTTTTTTTAGTCTATCTAAAAGAGGAGATCATATGAAAAATGTAACCGATTCTTTCGTTTCTTTGGTTAACTGGCCATTCGCCGGGAGTTTCGGGCTTAATACCGATATTTTAGCAACAAATCCAATAAATCTAAGTGTAGTGCTTGGTGTATTGATCTTTTTTGGAAAGGGAGTGTGTGCGAGTTGTTTATTTCAAGAATAGGCTGGACCCAACCAGCTGCACTTTTTTTCGTTATAACTAGGACCAAAGGGAAAAGGGTGCATGATTCCGCGAATTACTTCTGAATAAATTTCAAATCATATTTAAGAACCATAGCATTTCGTGATTTGTTGGTAAATCTATTTTGATTCTCTATCAACCAAACCAATAATGTGGGACCATTAACATGGTTAAAGCTAAAGTTTGAAGTCCAGACACAGCACGGTACTCTTTCTACTACTATGTTTTACTATAGAATAGAAATGTTTTCAAAATGAATAATTAATAATAATTATTGGACTTTTTTTTTTTCGATATAAAACACTCATGTTGATAAAAAGATTTGAGCCTTTTATTGGTATTGGAAATTTTATTGGAAAATATTGGAAAAATAGGTATTTCAACCAACCCTTATTTATGCTGAATCGATGACCTCCATATAAAGTAAGAAGAATTCTTTGGATTTGCAGAAAAAAAGAAACAACTTTGCTGACAATTATATATTTTGATTTGGTCAGAAGAGTCCTCCGAATATTCTGTTCTTGGATTAGGGATCAGTCGCAAGATTCATTTTGGAATATGAATAGAGAAGAGAGGGAGAGGATAGGCTCATTACATTAAAAAAAGATATGGGAACCCCCCCCATACATAAGTAGTTGACGTAATTGAGTGGGAGAGCCAAATGAATCGAAAAATTCATGTTTGGTTCGGGAAGGGATCATCGAAGTTTTGAGATGGATGGAAAGATAATCTACTTTCATTAAGTGATTTATTAGATAATCGCAAACTGAGGATTTTGAATAGTATTCGAAATTCAGAAGAACTGCAGAGAGGGGCCATTGAACGGCTGGAAAAAGCCCGGGCCCGGTTACGAAAAATAGAAATAGAAGCAGATCAGTTTCGAGTGAATGGATACTCTGAGATAGAACGAGAAAAATTCAATTTGATTAATTCAACTTATAAGACTTTGGATCAATTAGAAAATTACAAAAATGAAACCATTCATTTTGAACAACAAAGAGCAATTAATCAAGTCCGACAACGGGTTTTCCAACAAGCTTTACAAGGAGCGCTCGGAACTCTGAATAGTTGTTTGAACAAGGAATTACATTTACGTACCATTAGTGCCAATATTGGCATGTTTGGAGCGATGAAAGAAATAACTGATTAGTCCTTTTACTGTAGGCACATTATTTTTTTTTTTTTTTTAAGAAAAAAAAGAATTAAGAAATAC